ATAGAAAGTAAAGATCTTGGAAAAGTATGAATCAATGGGTTCTAATAATTCATGAAAGATATTATCATATTCACACATTTCAATTATATGTGAAATCTATAAACCCTTTTTTTGGTTAAAAGTTTTTTTGTTCGAATCTTTCATTTCATTTCAAGTAATTGGTTGGTCGTACAATAAATATACTATAATAAATACAAAATACAAGAATAGATAATATTTAATGAAAGAAAGAGAACATAGTTGGAACAATCAATATTCGTGATGCAACAAGGGTTGCATTAGATGCAAAACAAAGGTTCTTTCTTGACCGAACTACAAGTATGTAACTCCATGATATGGAAAGACAGAATATGGAACCTAAAAGGATAATGGAAGTTGTTCGTCTTTGAATCTAGTTGGACCCCCAAAAAAGAATAAAAATGAAAGTAAAGGTTTTATTTATTTTTTTTTTGATAGATCGTTTCGATATATCGTAGGGCACTTTTTTTCTTCTCATTCGAGATATTATGGCCAATTAACCAACCTATTAATGTACTGAATCCAATGAGTTAAAAAAAAATAAGTAAAAGGTAATATCAGGTCGTTCGCCCCAAAAAGGATTAGATCCTTTTTATTGAAAAAGAAAAGAAATGATCAAAATTGAAGTTCTTTTCAAATCCAATTTTTTTATTTTATTCCAAAATTACTTAAATATAATTTCATTTTTGAATGAAGTTACACGACACAGTTCTTATTACTATTACTTTACTCAACTCACGAATTGCACAATGAATCTGTCGATTCGGAATCACAGGACCGATCGATGTCACAGCTGATGAATCAAGAACTTTCAATTGAACTAAACTAATCCTGTCAATTGGTTTTTTCTTACCGTTACTCTTGTATCTGAGAAAATTGAAACTTAGGTAAGTGTTTTATCAACATATGTAACAAAAGAACATATCTAATTTAGCTCTTTCATGCCTACTATAACTAGTTATTTCGGTTTTCTACTGGCTGCTTTAACTATAACCCCAGCTCTATTGATTGGTTTGAATAAGATACGACTTATTTGAAATGAATTGAATGAACAATTCATAAAAATGAATATCTCTCTGAGATTCCAGGTGTTCCATGGTTCCTTTCCACATCAATTGCCAATTCTTGATTATTGAGATTCACGGATAATTCAGATTAATATTTAGGGATAGATCTTACCCATCTTTTTATCCCCTCAAAAAACCGAAATATGATTGAAGTTTTTCTATTTGGAATCGTCTTAGGTCTAATTCCTATTACTTTGGCAGGATTATTCGTAACTGCATATTTACAATACAGACGTGGTGATCAGTTGGACCTTTGATTGAGTAACATTTATTTTTTTTGATTGACCTCCTCCCTGCGGGAGGTCAAATTCAAGTTTCAATTAAACTTTTTTTTGTTAAGTTTTTTTATTGTGATTCGACATAACATAAACGAAATCACGCTCTGCAGGATTTGAACCTACGACATCGGGTTTTGGAGACCCGCGTTCTACCGAACTGAACTAAGAGCGCTTTCTTATTACAGGAGATACGACTGTAGTGTAAAGAAAAGGGTTTTTTACCCCCAAACATATCTTGCATACGTATAGCATGCAAAAATGAAAGATTATGTCCAATTTAAATCGATCTTAATTAATCCCTCGTTACTGCCCATAAGAGAAGTAATAGGTAGGGATGACAGGATTTGAACCCGTGACATTTTGTACCCAAAACAAACGCGCTACCAAGCTGCGCTACATCCCTTTTAAAAGTTCTTGTACAGTGTCATTGTACAAAATCCCTGTCTTGTTTTCCACATTGTTATTTTCCCCTCTATCTATATAGAATTTTCTTGTCATTTCTTCTTTTTAGTTTCATATAATAAAAGAATTTTATACATCTGAAACCTAACGTATAAAAAAAAATTAAAATTTATCTTATCGGCGTATCGTATAAAAAAAGAATAAAAATTTATCGGAAATGCTCAGGAAGAAGGGGTCATCTTTTTATTTTTTAGGGACAGGAAAATTTCATCTATTGGTTCATTGTACATATCTATTTTAGTTAGGAATTCCGCGTAAAGTAAAAAAGTAAAGTAAAAAAAAATACAAATGATCTTGAACTACAACATCTGACCATACATATATGTATTACAATAAAGAAGGAGGATTTTCAATGCGAGATATAAAAACATATCTCTCCGTGGCACCTGTGCTAACTACTCTATGGTTTGGGTCTTTAGCAGGTCTATTGATAGAAATTAATCGTTTATTCCCAGATGCCTTGTCATTCCCTTTTTTTTCATTCTAGTTATTAATATGCGAAGAAATGAAGAAAATTAGGGATACAATTCTACGTTACGTGACTAAAATTTTGCCCCTTCCTTTTTTTTTCAGTTCTTTAGGATAGGAGGATAGGAAGGAAAGAAAAAGAAAAAGTGTATTGAACCTCGACAAAAATCTGGTGAATCTAAGATCGAATTTGGGGGAACAGAAATGGAAATGTGTATCCAGATCTAGGGCAGGATCCACGAAATCATAGTATAGAAAGAAGATACTTAAATGAAATATTGGGATTTAAGATAGGAATAATTGATAGTTAGAAAGAAATTGTATTACTTAATTATTACTTTATTATTAATTATTACTATTATTATTACTATTACTCTATTAATATTAATTGTAATTATATAATTACAACACATACAACACAACGAAATCTTTAGCTTTAGAAATGAAAATTGAATTTCAAGTTAGTAACTTCTATTGATTTTCTTATTGATTTTTTTGTTCTTTTATTCTTCTTCAGTTCGGGTCGAAAATAGAAGAAGTTAAGTCGATCCAAATCAAAAGGGGGTTCATGGCCAAGGGTAAAGATGTCAGAGTCAGAGTTATTTTGGAATGTACCAGTTGTGTCCGAAATGGTGTCAATAAAGAATCGCCGGGTATTTCTAGATATATTACTCAAAAGAATCGACACAATACATCCAGTCGATTAGAATTGAGAAAATTTTGTCACTATTGTCACAAGCATACGATTCATGGGGAAATAAAGAAATAGATGGAACGGAACGTGTGCGCGATCTTTCCAAGGAACAGGAAGAGGAAGAACTTTACATATTTAAGTTAACATATTTAAACATATTTAACTTAACATATATAAACATATATAATATAACATATATAATATATATAATATAACATATATAATATACATAATATATACAATACAAACCAAACCCGATTTTATATATATATATATAAAATATATATATATATATACATGCATATGATGTGTATTATATATGATATGTATAATATAAACGATGTGAATCAAAGCCTATTTTGGTCAGATCTGAAATGAATAAAGAAATAGAATTTTAGAGATAAGGAATAAACCATGGATAAATCCAAGCAACCTTTTCGTAAATACAAGCGATCCTTTCGTAGGCGTTTGTCCCCAATTGGATCGGGGGATCGAATCGATTATAGAAACATGAGTTTAATTAGTCGATTTATTAGTGAACAAGGAAAAATATTATCTAGACGGGTGAATAAATTGACTTTGAAACAACAACGATTAATTACTATTGCTATAAAACAAGCTCGTATTTTATCTTTGTTACCTTTTCTTAATAATGAGAAACAATTTGAGAGAGCCGAGTCGATCCCCAGAACTTCTGGTCCTAGAACCAGAAATAAATAAACATACTCCTCAATTGACTCAAAACTCCAATCGGAACTCAAGCTCAGATTGATGTTTTGTTCAAAAGGCCTAGAATCCCGATTTATTTCTTGTGTTATAAGAAATAAAAAATGGGGGAAGAAGAAATTTTTTTTTATTGAAACATGTTCGTTCATTCCTATTACTTATCTTACTTAATTTTCTTTATTCTATCTTCCCGGAGTTCATTCTCCGGGGAATTCTGTTTCAATTTCAATCATTTCTGTATTATATTTTAGAATATCATATCCTTTATTTGATAATCTTATTGGAAATCATGTAAAGACAATTCTTATTTGATATAGATATTTGCGCAAGTATTTTACGATTAAGAAGCAATTGCTTCTTGTACAGATTTGGTATTAATCTACTATAGTTATAGAATACCTTATTCTCACGAATTACTGCATTTATTCGAGTGATCCACAAACTACGAAAATCCCTCTTTTGCCTGCCTCTATCTCGATGAGAGGAAACCAAAGCTCTCATTTTCTGTTGAGTAGTCGTTCGAGTAAGTCTTGAATGAGCCCCAATAAAGGTTGATGCAAATAAACGAATTTTTGTTCGACGTTTCCGAGCTGTATATCCTCGTCTAACTCTGGTCATTGAATCAAATTAAACCTTAATGAATAACTAATTGATTTCTCTTCTTTCAGTCATCCTTTACCCCCCGTCAATTAATAACAAATAGATTATTCCGATATATAAAATATAAATTCCAATGGCTTTTGCTACTATGACTTTCCCCAACCACAATTTTTTATTCCTTCCAGGTATTTCACCTGGAAATAAGAAATTCTAACGATACCAAATAAAAAAATAGGGGGTTCCATCGTTTCTATGGTTACTTTTTTTTTTTAAACGGTGAGGTCCTCTTTATACACCGGAGCCTCTTCTTTTATTTTATCAAATGTTATTGTTAACTTGTATAGTTCACACTCTTTGGCTCTACCCATCAATTATACAGTAATAGTTCTTTTCACAATAAGAGTTATTCATACAGTGACGGCATTTAATTATGAAAGTTAGCTAGGTAGCTGACCCTCTTAGTCCGTTCTTTCAAGAATAGGAGTATCCCCTTTTTGCTTCTTATAATACCATTTCCTCCGCTTAATAGATAATCATTTGCCCCCAATGGAGAATTCCTTTTCATCTCAAATCTAGGTGATTGGATTTGCACCAATGTAAACCATAAATTCCAAACTATAGGTATATGATAGATCTTCTCTATCTATCCTATTCATTGGTACTGGTCATTGATACTGGAAAATTGTCTCATTTGTTCGAACTCATGATCTGAACGAGTCGCACATACACCCTAGTGCATGTTCCTCGACGCTGAGGACATCCTCTAAGAGCGGGAGATTTCGTGACATTTCTTATTGGCTGTCTTGTGTTTCTAATAAGTTGTTTAATAGTTGGCATGTCGGATGTATATATAGAATTCCAGAATTGAATGGGGTGGTTTAGATCGATCTTAACCTGATGATTGATGATCATGAATTTTTTTTTCTATTCAATATCAAATCGCAGAAAATTCGAATTATGGTTTGAAATGGATTTACATGAAATTCCTAGTATTTTCATTTTCGACCGCTACAAGATCAACAATGCCATGAACTTGGGCTTCTGTTGCTGACATAAAAACATCTCTTTCCATGTCTTCGGATACAACCCATAAAGGATTACCCGTTCTTTGTACATAAACCTTTGTGAGGGTTTCGCGAAGTTTCAGTAGTTCTTCCGCTTCCAGGATAAATTCGCCTGCTTGTGCTTCATAAAAAGAACTAGCAGGTTGGTGAATCATAACCCTGATGATATTGATATAACATCATGAACGGTTCTTCTATCTTGCATGATTGGGCTAAAGTAAGGGATAAAAAAATATAAGAAAAAATAGAATTGTACAACCGTACGGGCATCTTTTGTGCATACGGCTCTACAATGGAATTTTCTTTTTCTTCTCTTCTATTCTATTGAAGAAAGAAATAGAATCCATCCGATCCAGATCGTTGAATGATCCATTTACCACCCTTCCTTTCGTAGGAGTAAAAAAAATACTATGATGGTTCTGTTGCTTTATATATTTATTTTGTCTGTGATTTAGCAATACCAAAGTTCCTTTCTGATACGATCAAATAAGGAAAAAAATGATCTTTTTTTTTTTTCATTTTTGTACTTTTTCTTTTATAACATAAATATCAGAAAGAGAATTCTGGTGTGGAAAAGAATGGTTTGTGACGCTGAAATGTACCCCCGACACATAAGATCAAATCCGAAATGACCTCTGTTTCATACTACTATCTCGACATAAAATCTCATGTTATGAAAAAAACAATAATGGTTTGCTCATATCGAACTCGAAGTGCCATGCTATTATTACTTATTATTCATATTCAATATGGGAAGGCATAGTATTCCTTTTTTTTTCAAATAAAAAAACTCATTGGCGCCAAGCGTGAGGGAATGCTAGACGTTTGGTAATTTCTCCTCCGACCAGAATGAAAGATCCCATTGAAGCGGCTAATCCCATGCATATTGTATGCACATCGGGTGGCACAAATTGCATAGTATCATAAATGGCTATTCCTGGTATTACCCATCCGCCGGGAGAGTTTATAAATAAATAAAGATCCCTAGTATAATCTTCTATACTGAGATATACCATGAGACCAACAAGTTGATTCGAGATCTCGCTATCAACTTGTTGGCCTAAAAAAAGTAATCTTTCTCGATAAAGTCGGTTGATTAGAACAAAATTGGTTCCCTTAGGAACCGTACGTGCACCTTTGGATGCATACGGTTCAAAAAAAAAATTGCGAAAAAAAAGAATCAATGTGTCGATTCCAGTTCTATTTCTTTTTTTTTCTGTAACAGGTTTTTGTTTTTCTAATGAAGGGGGTTTTCTTCTTCTATTTTTCAAAAAACATAAGATGAGTTTTTGTTCCCTTACCTATAAAAAAAAAAAAAGAATTTACTGAACTTATTGAACTAACCTCTCATTGATGTATTGTTTCATCGAGATTCAAATCACGATGTCATTTTATTGTTCCTGAATGGGCCCTTTCCATTTTTTTAGGTTCATGTTTGTTCTACTCCGGGAAAAGATCTACCCGAATTCTATTTGTACATATAGGGCAAATGATCTCAGTACCACTTTTTTTTGTTACGACTTCTTTTTCAATTTGTTTCATGTCTTCTCCAAACTATTCGATGTATTCATCATACTACTCCATTGGTTGGCAGTTTGAGATCGCTCCTATAGTAAGTATAAGAGTCGTTTATGATACAAGTGGTAATCGTACATATATTATCAATTTGTTACCAATTTGGTATTTTCTGAACGGAGCCTGGAGACTTTATTTTATCAGTCCAAGTCAACCATAAATTCTTCTAATTGATAATATTGATCCCCAATATAAATTGATCGAATTGTACTTCACGCTCCAAATGATTGATGGTTCACTCAATCTCAATACAATATTTCTTGGGCGAAACAGAGGATATCTCGATCGGGGGAGAGAACGGGTAAATCCCATATGACCCAATATGTCTAACAAGTCGCGCTATACGTCAACCCAAACTGAATCTTCCTCTCCAGGATTCCGAAAAGGTACTTTTGGAATACCAATGGGCATTAAATTAAAGAAAAAAAATTAAGTACTATACTTCACTTTAATATGGAAACGTAACAATGGGTTTATTGTCTTCATCTTTCTGTTTATTCTATTTTCTAGATAGATTGATTGGAAGGTTTATAGAGTAAGATAGAATGAATAAAGAAAAATTTTAACGAACGGAGCAATCGATCGTTCAAATGATAAACAAGTATCTATGCATTCGTTCCCACAAAATGGGACCAATTCTCCCATTGCGTATTGGTACTTATCGGGTATAGAATAGATCTGCTTCTCTTTGTTCTTATGAACAGAATTGTTCCGTTATTTTCAATGGAACGGAATAAATATTAACTCTTTCTCATACAGAATCCACTGAAAAGGTTAGGTACTTAGGTACATAGTATAGTCCTTTCCAATGCGATAAAATAAGGTGACATAGTGTCTATTTATCTTTGATAAAGGGGTATTTCCATGGGTTTGCCTTGGTATCGTGTTCATACTGTCGTATTGAATGATCCCGGTCGATTGCTTTCTGTCCATATAATGCATACAGCTCTAGTTTCTGGTTGGGCCGGTTCGATGGCTCTATACGAATTAGCGGTTTTTGATCCCTCTGACCCTGTTCTTGATCCAATGTGGAGACAAGGTATGTTCGTTATACCCTTCATGACTCGTTTAGGAATAACCAATTCGTGGGGTGGTTGGAGTATTTCAGGAGGAACTATAACGAATCCGGGTATTTGGAGTTATGAAGGTGTCGCAGGGGCACATATTGTGTTTTCTGGCTTGTGCTTCTTGGCAGCTATCTGGCATTGGGTGTATTGGGATCTAGAAATATTCTGTGATGAGCGTACGGGAAAACCTTCTTTGGATTTGCCCAAGATCTTTGGAATTCATTTATTTCTCTCAGGGGTGGCTTGCTTTGGATTTGGCGCATTTCATGTAACAGGTTTGTATGGTCCTGGAATATGGGTGTCCGATCCTTATGGATTAACTGGAAAAGTACAATCTGTAAATCCAGCGTGGGGCGCGGAAGGTTTTGATCCTTTTGTTCCGGGAGGAATAGCCTCTCATCATATTGCGGCGGGTACATTGGGCATATTAGCGGGTCTATTCCATCTTAGTGTCCGTCCGCCTCAACGTCTATACAAAGGATTACGTATGGGAAATATTGAAACTGTACTTTCTAGTAGTATCGCTGCTGTTTTTTTTGCAGCTTTCGTTGTTGCTGGAACTATGTGGTATGGTTCAGCAACTACCCCAATCGAATTATTTGGTCCCACTCGTTATCAGTGGGATCAGGGATACTTTCAGCAAGAAATATATCGAAGAGTTAGCGCCGGACTAGCCGAAAATCTGAGTTTATCGGAAGCTTGGTCTAAAATTCCCGAAAAATTAGCTTTTTATGATTACATTGGTAATAATCCGGCAAAAGGGGGATTATTCAGAGCAGGCTCAATGGACAACGGGGATGGAATAGCTGTTGGATGGTTAGGACACCCCGTCTTTAGAGATAAAGAAGGGCGCGAGCTTTTTGTACGTCGTATGCCTACTTTTTTTGAAACATTTCCGGTAGTTTTAGTAGATGGAGACGGAATTGTGAGAGCCGATATTCCTTTTAGAAGGGCAGAATCAAAGTATAGTGTTGAACAAGTAGGTGTAACTGTCGAGTTCTATGGTGGCGAACTCAATGGAGTTAGTTATGGTGATCCTGCTACTGTAAAAAAATACGCTAGACGTGCCCAATTAGGTGAAATTTTTGAATTAGATCGGGCTACTTTGAAATCCGATGGTGTTTTTCGTAGCAGTCCAAGGGGTTGGTTCACTTTTGGGCATGCTACGTTTGCTTTGCTCTTCTTTTTTGGACACATCTGGCATGGTGCTAGAACCTTGTTCAGAGATGTTTTTGCTGGTATTGATCCAGATTTGGATGCTCAAGTGGAATTTGGAGCATTTCAAAAACTTGGGGATCCAACTACAAGGAGACAAGTAGTCTGATACAACATTGCTCTGGTATCTTTCGCCTCCCCCTCTATTTTTTTTTTTTTGATTTGACATAAGGTACCGGAGAAATCTTGATTTGAATCACCATTTATTCTTTGACTCTTTACTTTTCTTTATATGGTAAATGATCCCAAATGAATAGGTGTGGAAGCTATAATTGTAAACCACGATCGAATCTATGGAAGCATTGGTTTATACATTCCTTTTAGTCTCGACTTTAGGGATAATTTTTTTCGCTATCTTTTTTCGAGAACCGCCTAAGGTTCCGACTAAAACTAAAAAAATGAAATAATTTTTCATTATCTCAATTGAAGTAATGAGCCTCCCAATATGGGAGACTCATTACTTCAACTAGTCCCCGTGTTCTTCGAATGGATCTCTTAGTTGTTGAGAGGGTTGCCCAAAAGCGGTATATAAGGCGTACCCAGTAAAGCTTACAAGTAAACCAGATATGGAGATGGCGACTAGGGTTGCTGTTTCCATTTTTAGATAATTTCAAGATCACAATGGATCTACGATAAGATCGTTTATTTACAACTACAACGGAATGGTATACAAAGTCAACAGATCTCAACCAATGAATAGTATTTTATGGCTACACAAACCGTTGAGGGTAGTTCTAGATCTGGGCCAAGACGAACTACTGTAGGG